GGCGCAATATAATTTAAGTGGTCAAATACTATTTTGGTAAAGCACCTTGAATCCACTGGATAGTAAAGGATCTTGGATCCAACGCAGAACCCTTTGTGAATGAGAGATATAAAGACGAGAAAGACCAATGAAATCAAGTTTCAAGGTTGTAATTGAATGGTAAAGTTTGATTTGATTACCATTAACCTCCAGAATAGTTAACGAGTTTTTCGGTTTGATTCACATCTCCAAAAGGTCTGAGTTATATTAAGGTAAGGTGGCCAAAGGCCCCTATGGTCCAGTGGTTACGACCTCTCTCTTTCACGGAGAAAACGAGGGTTCAAGTCCCTCTAGGGGTATACCAATACTCAAGACTATAGGAGTGGGATTTTCTATCAAGTGATCCATCTTTGTCAAGTCCTTCTAATAGTCTACTCAGTGGGACTTTGTATTTTATATAAAGTGATATGTATTTGTCAAATCTGCCTGGGAGACGAAAGGAAGTTGATTATGGAACGTCTAAAATGAATTAGGCGTTGGGTCGATGCCCGAGTGGTTAATGGGGACGGACTGTAAATTCGTTGACAATATGTCTACGCTGGTTCAAATCCAGCTCGGCCCAACAATTTGTCAATCTACTATCAGATGGTAGAACCCTCTTGTTCTTAAAAAATACCTGATACGAAAAAATACCTGATACGAGAGAATAAAAAAGAATCCAAAATTTCTGCTAGATCTCTTCTTATTTCCCTGGGATTGTAGTTCAATAGGCAAGAGCACCGCCCTGTCAAGGCGGACGTTGCGGGTTCGAGCCCCGTCAGTCCCGACGGATCCAATAAGTACATCAATTCGCCTCTCGATTTTCTGTGAAAGAAGGGACAGAGAGCATAATTGAATTCCGAAGGGGTTTCCCTTCTTTTTTTCAGGATTCTGTCGAAGAAAGAACAAACCCTAAACTAAAAAATAACTAAAATAGTGAAGTTGATAGAATATTCCATCTTTTCTCCCGCGACTCATCTTTCTCATACTTATTTGTCTTCCAAAGAAATTTAGATCATTAAAATTTAGAACCTAATTCCTCTCTTTTTCCACTTCGCTTGTATTGTTTGTTGGGTTTTTGTAGTTGGGGCGGGTGGTTAGAGTTCGTTTGATGGTTCTATAAGGAAGACCTAAGGAAGGTAGGTTATAGAAAATAAAGAAAAGAAGGATAAATAAAGTAAAGGGGTTTTTGATTGGTCCGGGAATCCCATTTTGGATTCAGTATGGATAAAAGATGTTCGTATGTTATACTATTCAATTCTCGACGACGAATTAATTGAATAGCTCAGATATTGTTATTCATGATATTGATCCGATTCAAGATCATCGATAGGTAATGCATTCATTGAATTGACAGGTGAAAGATTTATCATCTCTATGGGATTAAATCCCGAGTTATTTTGAAAAAAAAAAACGATGAGATTATGGAAGTAAATATTCTTGCATTTATTGCTACTGCACTGTTCATTTTAATTCCTACTGCTTTTCTACTTATAATTTACGTAAAAACAGCCAGTCAAAATGATTAATTACTTTAAATGAAACTTGACTTCTGAATTCTTATCAATAGTTGAAGAAATCAAATGAAAAGTATTCTATTTTTGTTTTGCGCCTTAAATGAAATCAACGGGCTATAATCGGCGGTATTCTATGAGATCCGAGAGTATGGTAAGTAAGAAATTGATTTCTTACTTATCATACTCTCTATTAGTGTTATAGTAGTGTATAAAATTGTTTCTAATAAAGTTGGTATACTATATTAGCTTCTATCTTCAATATATGTAGTTATTAATCCATATATGGAATTTACGTAGGACCCAATTCTATTTCTTTGATACATCTATTTATTCCGATGAATCTGAAATAATTGTTTTGTTTTACTGTTATAGAATACATTGATCCACTATAATCCAATGGAATTTGGAAACGAAGATATTTTGATTTGAAAATGATTTCAATTCAAATCAAAAATGCGTTGCAGAACGATCTATAAAACAATTGATACCGTTTCATTCCTCAACTAAATTAGGAGTGCTTCTAAAGTCCACTTCTTCCCCATACTACGAGTGAAAGGGAAAATGTAAAGACTACCATTAAAGCAGCCCAAGCGAGACTTACTATATCCATGTGAATTATGTCCCTTATCTCTATGATAGAATTATTCCATTATTGCTCACTAATAATAGTAGAATAAATGGTCCAGAGTCAAAAAGGGATTCTGGGCGAACACTATTGATGAACCAATCAAAAAATCCATTTCAAAAATTTCTATATGATTTATAATCGGGAAAGACTAAACACAAGTAAAATAAAAAATCAAAACTACAAAGGAATGTTACTAATGGAACATCTAGTAATAAAATAAGAGGGCACATTCCTTTTTTTCTTGCCCTTCAAAGTAAAAATAAATCAATTGCTATCTATTACAAACTTTTTCCTATTTGATCTAATCCGTACCCTTTCCCGATTGTCTCTCTGAAGGAGTTGGGAGATAGTATATTATACTTTTGACGAGAGGTTAAAAAAAAAAAAAAAAAAAGAATCATTTTTTTCATGTTTTTTTCTATAAATTATCCATCTCAATCTAATAGTGATTGAATGCCTGAACACTCAGAGATTCTCGCGAGCCTATATATGTAGATTACACAGTATAGAAATAGAAAGAACTTCCCCCAACCAGTAGTTAAATTATCTCCAATCAAGACCCAATAAGTAGACATTACATTAGTAGTAGAAAGGAATCGGGAAGTCTTGCTTCGACCATTAAAATCAAACATTAAAATCAAATCTTTCTTTTCATTTTGGATTCAAAGATTTCCGATTTCCAATCTTTTACAAAATCCCCAGAACGGATGTTTAGAATCAACCAAGTATTAACAGTCCCCTTATTCTGTTCTGGCTGGGTAAAATTAGGTTGAGTTATATCAGCAGAACAGAATAAGAGATTCCGATTCGTTTGCTGATGAGGCGGCACCCGGATTTGAACTGGGGAAAAAGGATTTGCAGTCCCCCGCCTTACCACTCGGCCATGCCGCCAAAACGATACACAATAGGAGAAATTTTTACCTTTTTTGTTGGATTACTCAATTTTAGTTTATTGTACTTGCATCCCCTTTTGAATCCTTTTTCTAACTAAACTTATCAAAATTAGAAAAAAACCCTTTTCCCCTTTTGATTGTCCCTTCGATTGATTGTATAGTATCTCAAAACACACAATGCCAAAAAGCTTCCCCTCACTTTTCTATTGAAAAATCAAATGTATATTTTCACTCAAAAAAACCAAAATTTATGACAAACGGGATATTCGTTGACTGAGAATTCGTCAATGATTCTTGGATTTGAATCTAAAATTTGGTTTGCCAAACGACATAAGAAAATACAAATTGATACATACTTGATTTATCCTTTTCTTGATTTATTCTTTTGAATCAAAAATCCTTCTCAATTTCCATTATAACAAAAATGATAAGTATATGTAAACCCCAGAACGGAAATTGTTACACGGGTACTAAATTGGCTATTTAGAGTATGTTGCCTATAAATAAAAAAATGAAGGGAATTTTTTGTAACAAAAAAAGGCCCGGCTGGGTATTGACCGGGCCAGGCCAAAAAGGCACTTCGAATAAAATAAAAGCAAGAAGGTCTTCTTTTTTTATCTTTCTATTTTGATCTTTCGAGCATCTAAATGGAATTGCTAATTCTATAATAACGATAAAGAATGTGAAAGAAATACTTAATTTAATCCTTACTTGATGTGTAATGTAACATAGTAATTATCTTTTTCAATTGGGAGAGATGGCTGAGTGGACGAAAGCGGCGGATTGCTAATCCGTTGTACGAGTTATTCGTACCGAGGGTTCGAATCCCTCTCTTTCCGTTGATGACTTTCTATTTTTTTTCTAGTTAAGTGTGTGGAATAGCTAAAAGAAAATAAAAATATGAAGAAAATTGTAAAATAAAGCAAGAAAAACAATTTATTCTTCACGTCCAGGATTACGTCCTGGATCATTGGATAGGAATCCAAAGATGAAGAGAGAAACAAAGAATATTACTACTGTGTAAACGAAAAGTTTGAGAGTAAGCATTACACAACCTCCAAGATCATTTTTTGAAAAAGAAAAACGAGAGAAAAGAAAAGATAATAGATCCTCCATTTTTATATCACATATCTTATTTTGACACCAAGAAATGAATTCTAAAATAGAAAAGAATGTTCAGAAATTCAAATGAAGTTGTGAAGTTGAAATTTTTCAAAAGAGTCTTTGATTACCAGAAATCACTTTCATACCCCCAATTAGATGTTGTAAGCGACCCTAAGCTAATAAGGTATTTTGCCGGAAAGGAAAAAGGATGAAAATCGGGAAATGGAGCGAGCCGGATTTCTCACGGCTATTCGATCATTTCAATGTTTGAATTGAAGGTTCATACTGTCAGACTTATTTGATCTTATCAAATGTTATCATTTTTCTCGAATAAATCATGAATTCTACATGAATTCTATAAGATACTATTAAAGATCTTATCGAAAACTTACAGCAGCTTGCCAAACAAAGGCTAAAAGAAAAAAGAACAGGGGTATTACTGGCATAACATCTACGATTGGATTCAAAAAAGCATAGGCTTCGGGCAATTTGGCGAAGAAAAGACTACTCGGATAAAGGGCAGAATTAAGACAGATCAAACTAAAGATATTAAGCATAACAGACATTTTTTTCGTCGAGATAATTGCATTTTGATTGAGTTATTGATATAAGGAAAAATGAAGAAAGTAAGGTAGACAAAAAAATCCTTCTTTTTCCACTCAATCAAAAATCCTCCAATTCTCAAAGGAGACTAGAAGAAATCATACTTTCATACAATATCTTAATTGAATTATATGTAATGATCAATAAATTAAGTTGAATTCTAGATATACACATGTCAAAATCCTAGCAACGAATCTATAATATCTATAATAAATTCTATAAAGAAGAAAGGTTTTCTATAGATAGTTGGACTGGAATTGACGAACACTTAATACCAATATTATTCTTTATTAGTATTAGTGTCCAATAAAAATAGAAATGGGGCGTAGCCAAGCGGTAAGGCAACGGGTTTTGGTCCCGCTATTCGGAGGTTCGAATCCTTCCGTCCCAGAGCATATCCCCTGTACCCGAATACTTCTTTTTTGTTCAACAAGGTTCTGTTTCACGGTCTAATATTGGATAGAATAGTATTCCTCTTTCTTTTTTTTATTTTGAATGATTCTTTTCGGAATCATATCTGAATTTTTCACAAACTGAACTAAATCGAGTTCAAATGACATGCAAAAGTAACTAAACCCTTTTGATAAAGATAAGATGAGATGTAGAAAGATTACTTAACCTCAGGTTCAAATATGAAAATACATATAAAAGAGGAAGTGCTTAGCCTATAGGTATGTATTGTTATCAGGTATGTATTGTTATCCTATTTCAGTGACAAAAAGTCTTTCTATTTTTGTGAAAAAGGGTTTTCATACTTACTTAAAAAATGAAAATTGAAATATTTAACAATTATATTTATTTTCATTTTAAATATTTAACAATTATATTTATTTTCATTGTTCGATCTATTTAGATTATTTGCTTTACATCATTGAGAATTCCATTCGAAAAGAAAAAATGATCTTTATTATGATAATCAAATGGAGTCTTTACTGTAAAACTTGGCTCAAATCATGATATAGAAGTAAGAAACTTTTTCAAGTATAAAGATTTGTAATGATTCTTTATGGATTGAATCTTTGGGAAGTTTTGGGAAGTTGGAATTAGTAAGTCTATCTTATTGAGTCACTTGAAGAGGCAGAGTCAAATAGAATTTATTTATTTAGAATTTCTTTATTCGTGTGATTTCTGTTAGTTATGTTATTTCTCTATTTAGATTTCTGGATATTTCTGTTAGACATTTTTTGAGATAGAGATTTATATCAAAATGTTCCATTCATACAAAAAAGCCGGGGTCTTGCTAATATTTATTCATAAAAATATTGATTATCTATGTAGCTGTAGCTAAGAAAAAAGAGAAATAACTATGTCTCTGTACCGACTGAACCAATGACTATTCATGATTCCATAATTGAATCAATTCCATACCGGTTCGAAATTAGAGGAATGTTATGGTAAAACTTCGTTTAAAACGATGTGGTAGAAAGCAACGTGCGACTTGAAGGACACGATCCGTTGTGGATTCTTATTCTTACATCCACCATTTTATATAGGAATGAAGGTGCTCTTGGCTCGACGTCGTTTTTCTATTCTACTAGAACCCTTCTTTTTTTATTGGGTTGTAATTGTAATGTAAATAGTTTGCGATGGAGCTCGAGTAGAAAGTATTGATTAATTTCTCAGGGGCAACGATCTAGGGTTAATGCCAATCAATAAATTGGAACAACTTCGTAAGTATATCTTCGATATAGAAATCGAAAGGATCCGATTCGAGCAAATTTTAAACAAATTTGAAAATCCAAAAATTTTTGTTGGAACGGCTAAAACTTTTCGATTCACGGTGTATCGTGCACGAATAAACCATCGGTATGATTCTTTGATAGAAAGAAATCACAAAAAGGGGTATGTTGCTACCATTTTGAAAGGGTTAAGAAGCACCGAAGTAATGTCTAAACCCAATGATTTAAAACCAAGATAAAGGATCCCAGAACAAGGAAACGCCACTTCAATTGTCTCACGGATCCAAATACAGAATCCAAATCTATTTTAAACGAGACGAAAAAGGGAGGGTTAAAGACCACTCAAAAAAGAAAAAGATTAATATCTTTAAGATATTTTAAAGATATTTTAGAATTCTTGAACTTGAGTTATGAGTACAAATGATTTTTTTTCAGGAAGAAAGCTAAAAAAAAAAAAAAAAAAAAAAAAATGACTATGAGTTAAATTATAGACTAATTTTTTTATGGAGTCCTTTCCTATTTATTATAATTTTATCCATAGACAAAACTTCTAATCATTTTTTCTCGAGCCGTACGAGGAGAAAGCTTCTTATACGGTTCTAGGGGGGGGTTTCTTTTTCATCTACATCTATCCCGATGAGCCGTCTATCGAATCGTTGCAATTGATGTTCGATCCCGAAGAGAAGGAAGAGATCTTCGGAAAGTGGGTTTTTATGATCCTATCAAGAATCAAACTTATTTAAACGTTCCCGCTATTCTCTATTTCCTTGAAAAAGGCGCTCAGCCTACAGGAACTGTTCAGGATATTTTAAAAAAGGCAGAGGTTTTTAAGGAACTTTGCTCTAATCAAATGAAATTCAATTAAATTAAGGAAATAAAAACTAAGGATAGGATAGTGATTTCTATATCATTTTGGATATCTTTTCTATACTATGTTTTTTTATTTCCTTATTTTTTTTCTTGCTCTACTTATTTTCTTGCTATCTTCGTATCTATTTATCATTGCTTTTATAGAATCTTTTTCTAAGTAAACCTTATTTGGTGGATCCTTACAAATATAGAAAATTCTGACATTACCTGCAGTTTTCATTCGAACTCTAATACCAAGTAAGAAACAAGGAATCGAAGTTCGTTATTTGACTTATTATATATGGATTCAATACACTATTGATTGCATAAATCCTTTTTCTACTTTATCTTTATTTATTCTCCACCTAAACTAAAAATTTTAGTATATATGCATATTCAGTGCCAATCCAACACAAGTCTTTTTTTTTTCCTTTTTTTCAATTTGAGTTCTTGTACTTTTTCCATCGTATTCTTTTATTAACCTTTATATTGACAATATTGTATCGAACAAATATAATTCATCGTGATAAGCAGCTCTATTTATTTCTGTCCCATAGGTTTTAGGTTTGATTTTTTACCTGTTGATTCAAATGATGGGTTCGTTGGATTAGCGTTGCTACTCGGATTTTTGGTTGAAAAAGTGGATAACCTAGAAATAGGGGATAGTCCAGCATTTTTTACATTTCTTTCTTTTGATTTATTTCTTTTTCGGGAAATTTTTTCTTTCTTTTTCGGGAAATTTTTTCGTAGATTACGTAGATTTATGGTTTGATTTAATCATTTTTTTATTCTGTTTATTCTGATTGTATCTACATATCCTTTTTCTATGTGGGTTGCTAACTCAACGGTAGAGTACTCGGCTTTTAAGTGCGGCTAGGATCTTTTACACATTTAGATGAAGCGAAGGATTCGTCCATACCATCGGTAAAGTTTGGAAGACCACGACTGATCCTCAAAGGGAATGAATGGAAAAAATAGCATGTCGTATCAATTAAGAGTTCTGAGAATATTTTATTCTTTCCGGCTCAAGACAAAGCCTTCGTTTAAATTATTCAAAGGGGCAAATAGAAGTCAATTTTAAGTTGGGTCGAATTAAGAAATGGATAGGGCCCCATGGCTTCAATTAATTTCATTTTGATTATAGGGAAAGAAAAAGCAACGAGCTTCCGTTCTTAATTTGAATGATTACCCGATCTAATTAGACGTTAAAAAAATATTAGTGCCCAATACGGGAAGGCTTTCTCCCAGGAATGTATTCTTGATTTTTTAATGAATCCTAAATATTACCATCCTCCATTCCATAATGGAGAAGTATGTGTATAAGAAACAGTATATTGATAAAAAAATTTCCAAAATCAAAAGAGCGATTGGGTTGAAAAAAGTAAAGGATTTCTAATCATCTTGTTATCCTATAATGAAAACAAAGGAAAAAGATAGGATAGAGAATCTGTTGAGAATTTTATCTGTATCCGAGGTATCTATTCGGTTTGTACTATAATACCTTGTTTTGACTGTATCGCACTATGTATCATTTATAACCCCCAAAATCCTCTACCCTTAATTTAATTTAAATCAAATTTCAAATGGATAAATTCCAAAGCTATTTAGGGCTAGATAGATCTCACTACTTCTTATATCCCCTTATCTTTCAGGAGTATATTTATGTACTTGCTCATGATCATGGTTTAAATGGATCGATTTTGTTGGAAAATGCAGGTTATGACAATAAATCCAGTTTACTAATTGTGAAACGTTTAATCATTCGAATGTATCAACAGAATCATTTTATTCTTTATGTTAATGATTCTAAACAGACTCCATTTTTGGGGCACAACAAGAGTTTTTATTCGCAAGTAATGTCAGAGGTTTCTTCAACCATTATGGAAATTCCATTGTCTCTGCGATTAATATCTTCCCTAGAAAGGAAAGGGGTAGTGAAATCCGATAATTTACGATCAATTCATTCAATATTTTCTTTTTTAGAGGACAACTTTTCACATTTAAATTATGTATTAGATATACTAATACCTTACCCAGCTCATCTGGAAATCTTGGTTCAGGCTCTTCGCTATTGGATAAAAGATGCTTCCTCTTTGCATTTATTAAGATTCTTTCTTCATGAGTGTCATAATTGGGATAGTATTATTACTTCAAATTCAAAGAAAGCCAGTTCTTTTTTTTCAAAAAGAAATCACAGACTATTCTTCTTCCTATATACTTCTTATGTATGTGAATATGAATCTGGCTTCCTCTTTCTCCGTAACCAATCTTCTCACTTACGATCAATATCTTCTGGAGCCCTTATTGAACGAATATATTTCTATGGAAAAATAGAGCATTTTGCAGAAGTCTTTGCCAGGGCTTTTCAAGTTAATTTATGGTTGTTCAAAGATTCTTTCATGCATTATGTTAGGTATCAAGGAAAAGCAATTCTTGCTTCAAAAGGGACGTTTCTTTTGATGACTAAATGGAAATATTACTTTGTCAATTTCTGGAAATCTTATTTTTACCTGTGGTCTCACCCAGGAAGGATTTATATAAAAATAAACCAATTATCCAACCATTCCCTTGACTTTCTGGGTTATCGTTCAAGTGTGCGGCTAAAGCCTTCAATGGTACGCGGTCAAATGCTAGAAAATACATTTTTAATCGATAATGCTATTAAGAAGTTTGATAGTATTGTTCCAATTATGCCTCTGGTTGGATCAT